TTGTACCTATACAAGATGGTATAGCATCCCATAAGAGGATCTTTTTTTGATTGGCTTTGAGTATGATTCATGATCCCCATAGAATTCGTGTAGATACGAGTTAATTAGCAAAGGAAGGTATCAATTTCAATCAATATCTGTGTCATCCGGATCTCATTAACAAACAATAAAGTTCAATACGGAACAGATGTATTTTCTTTGGACTTAATTGCTTTTATTTTGCATCAGGCTCCAATGAATAATTGGAAATCAATGTAACGATGGGTGGGGGGGATTCATAGATTCCATTCACTTTAGTTTATCTTTATGGAAATGGAAAAATTTCTGAATCTGAAATAAAGCAAAATCCGTAGAAAATGAACCATGCCCATATGTAGTTTTATTGTTCTATTTCAGTGACACCGGTATTTCGGTTTCGGTGAAAAAGATTTGTGATCTCTTAAATATACACGATGACCCCCGGTGACAATTGTTCGGTGTATCTGATCGATACGGAAAGGTCATACTCCTACGATTTGGATTTTCTCAATCAGATGAAAGAATAGCGACCTTAATCTTATCTTCCATGAGCTCTTTTCTATCCATCCCCATGAAAACAACTAAATTGGATTTTTTTCTCGACCCATCCATCTGATTTAAATCATTGATGATTCAATTGGAAAAGAAACATGGATTTCTCTTATGATGATCGAATTCGCGTCTCTTTAATCAATGAGATATCTGCTAAACTTTTTAGTTACTCGTTGTGATTGTGCCGACTTGTTGATTTGATTGATTTAGAGATCAAATGAAATTCAGTCTTTACAGGAAAACTTATTTATAGTAATGATAATGATGTCGAAGTAGGAAATTCTTGAAACCATTTTATTTTTTATGATTCCTTACCTCCTCGCTATTCGAAGAAGTGTGAGATTGGTGAATCTATCCTATCGAGTCACTTGCGACTTTTCCGGGTCATTAGAATAGCTTATTTGGTTAATGACTCATTTTATTTTGTTCCAGTATTGGTAATCGAATTAAAGACTCGTCTTTAGTTTAGTTGTTCGAGAAAGAATTGGAATTGGATCTTTCATGATTGATCGTCCCGAACAATATAACAATATGTTGAAGATGTAGATGTAAATAAATAAGTGTTAAGCAACTCATTTCTTCGTGTTTTTTATAAATGTGTTTCATTCCTATAACAGAATATGGGTTAATTTGGCTTTTTGCTGAGATTTCCCCAGAGAAATACCTATTCATACATATATAAAAATAAAGTATGGACTACTATGCACCGATGGAGCCAATGACTATTCATGATTCCATATTGAATCAATTCCATACCGGTCCAAATTAGAGGAATGTTATGGTAAAACTTCGTTTGAAACGATGTGGTAGAAAGCAACGTGCGACTTGAAGGACATGATCGGCTGTGGATTCTTGCATCCACCATTTTTTTATATATCAATGAAGATGCTCTTGGCTCGACATAGTTTGTTCTGTGCCACCAGGACCCCATTTGGGGGGGTTGTAAATAGTACATGATGGAGCTCGAGCATAAATTCTTGATTCATTTATCAGAGGGAAGGATCTAGGGTTAGTGCCAGTCAATAAGTTGGAACAACTTCGTAAGTATATCTTCGATATAGAAATCGCAAATTCGAACAAGTTTCAAATAAAAAAGCAAAAAAAGGAAAATTTGTCGGAATTGGTAAAACTATTTCGATCAAAAGTGTATCACAGGGGAATCAACCATTTGTATGATTCTTCAATAGAAAGAACAAAAGGTATGTTGCTGCCATTTTGAAACAATTAAGGATCACCGAAGTAATGTCTAAACCCAATGATTCAAAGCAAAGATAAAGGATACCGGAACAAGGAAACGCCATTTTCAATTGTCTCAATAACTAGATCAGAATGAGAAAGGAAAATCGATTCTAGACGAGACAAACAAAAGAGGTTAGAGACGGCTCAATAAATGTCTAAGGATTTCCCTTCGAGCTCTTTGAGAATTACCCAACTTGAGTTATGAGTACGAATGAGATTTCTTTTTTTTTTTATTCCTTCCAAAAAAAAAACGACTCAAATCCTAATCTAATTGATGATTTTATGGATCCATTTGCCACTATATACAATACATAAATTCGAATCATTCTTTCTCGAGCCGTACGAGGAGAAAACCTCCTATACGTTTCTAGGGGGGGCATTGTTCATCTATATCTATCCCAATGAGCCATCTATCGAATCGTTGCAATTGATGTTCGATCCCGAAGAGAAGGAAGAGATCTTCGTAAAGTGGGTTTTTACGATCCGATAAAGAACCAAACTTATTCAAATGTTCCTGCTATTCTATATTTCCTTGAAAAAGGCGCTCAACCTACAGGAACTGTTCATGATATTTCAAAGAGGGCGGAAGTATTTAAGGAACTTCGAATTAATCAAACGAAATAAAATTTATGAAATAGAAAAAAAAAGATTGAGTGAAATAACTGGCAATTGAGGGGATTGCCATCAATCATATGGTTTTCGTTGGGACTCTACGAATAAATAAGGGATCAATCTTGCTATTGTTTGTACTTCTATTGAAAACCAGAGATTTTTTTCCTACTTCTTCTTTATTTATTCCCCCCCACACACTTCATTTCTTATCTATGTAGTGCCAATCCAACACAAGTCTTTATTTTCTTTATTTCATTTTTTTTTTTTCTCAAAATTCAATTTATATTGACAATGGTGTATCGATCAAATATAATTCGATCGTGGATAAATAGATCTATTTATCTACGTCCCATAAGTTTGTTTCTTTACTTCACTAGGTTCGCCGGATTCACTGTGACACAAGAAGTATCTTCTTAAGAAAAAAAAATGATCAAAACAGGAGGGTCCACAAATTTTTACATCTATCTATATTTATCCGTGAATCCGTTGTATTTGAATCTGATCTGAACATTTTGATGTTCATAATTGATCATCAAATGTTTCTTTTAGATTTGTTGCTAGTTCAATGTTTTGATGGGTTAGGGCAATCCAATCTCTTTATTTATTTTTTTTTTATTCCGATCGTATCTACACACCATATTTATACGGGTTGCTAACTCAACGGTAGAGTACTCGGCTTTTAAGTGCGGCTAGGATCTTTTACACATTTGGATGAAGCAACAGATTCGTCCATACCATTGGTATGGTTTGTAAGACCACGACTGATCCTGAAAGGGAATGAATGGAAAAAACAGCATGTCGTATCAATGGAGAACTCTGAGAATACTTCCTGGGTCGGTAGAAAATCTTGTTTTGATTCTTGGAACGGTACCAAATCAATTCACAGTTTGGTCGAGTGAATAAATGGATAGAGCCCTAATGGCTCCAATTATAAGGAAACCAAAAGCAACGAGCTCGGTTCATAATTCGAATGATTACCCGATCTAATTAGACGTTAAAAATAGATTAGTGCCTGATGCGGGAAAGGGTTCTCCTGTGAGTGGATCATCGATTCCTTTTTTTTTCATGAATCCTAACTATTAACTATTCTTTCTCTATTATGGAGTGGAGACGAATGTGTAGAAGAAACGGTATACTGATAAAGAGAATTTCTTCCAAAGTCAAAAGAGCGATCGGGTTGCAAAAATAAAGGATTTCTAACCATCTCTTGTAACTATAACGAACACAAACAAATTGGATGGAAAGAGAGAGGATCCGTTCATTGGACTCCCCGTCCCCGGGGTATCTATTCTTTTCTTACTATATACCCTGTTCTGACCGTATCGCACTATGTATCATTTGATAACCCAAGAAATCCCCCGTGCCTTTGTATAATTTCAAATGGAGGAATTACAAGGATATTTAGAAATAGATAGATCTAGGCAACAACACTTCCTATATCCGCTTCTATTTCAGGAGTATATCTACGCACTTGCTCATGATCATGGTTTAAATGGATCGATTTTTTACGAACCTATGGAAAATTTCGGTTATGACAATAAATCCAGTTCACTAATTGTGAAACGTTTAATTACTCGAATGCATCAACAGAATCATTTGATTCTTTCGGTTAATGATTCCAACGAAAATAGATTCGTTGGACACAACAAGAATTTTTATTTTCAAATGGTATCAGAGGGTTTTGCAGTCATTATGGAAATTCCATTCTCGCTGCGATTAGTATCTTCCCTAGAAGAAAAAGAAATAGCAAAATCTCATAATTTACGATCTATTCATTCAATATTTCCCTTTTTCGAGGACAAATTATCACATTTAAATCATGTGTCAGATATACTAATACCTCATCCCATCCATCTGGAAATCTTGGTTCAAACCCTTCACTGCTGGATACAAGATGCCCCCTCTTTGCATTTATTGCGATTCTTTCTCCACGAGTATCGTAATTCGAATAGTCTCATTACTCCAAAGAAATCCATTTCTCTTTTTTCAAAAGAGAATCAAAGATTCTTCTTGTTACTATATAATTCTCATGTATATGAATGTGAATCCGTATTAGTGTTTCTCCATAAAAAATCTTCTCATTTACGATCAACATCCTCTGGAACTTTTCTTGAGCGAACACATTTCTATGGAAAAATAGAACATCTTGTAGTAGTGCTTCGTAATGATTTTCAGAAGACCCTATGGTTGTTCAAGGACCCTTTCATGCATTATGTCAGATATCAAGGAAAATCCATTCTGGCTTCAAAGGGGACTCATCTTCTGATGAAGAAATGGAAATCTCACCTTGTCCATTTTTGGCAATGTCATTTTTACTTGTGGTCTCTACCGGACAGGATCCATATAAACCAATTATACAATCATTCCTTCTATTTTCTGGGCTATCTTTCAAGTGTACGACTAAACACTTCGGTGGTAAGGATTCAAATGCTAGAGAATTCATTTCTAATAGATACTTCTATTAATAAATTCGAGACCCTAGCCCCAATTATTCCTCTGATTGGATCAGTGGCTAAAGCGAAATTTTGTAACGTATCAGGGCATCCCATTAGTAAGTCGGTCCGGGCCGATTCGTCAGA